AGACTGTATATTTGTGAACACTGTGGATTTCATTTGAAAATGAGCAGTTCAGATAGAATTGAACTTTCGATTGATCCAGGTACTTGGAATCCTATGGATGAATACATGTTCTCTCTGGATCCCATTGAATTTGATTCGCCCATTGAATTGGATCCGCCCATTGATTTGGATTTGGCCATTGAATTGGGGTTGCCTATTGAATTGGATTCGCAGGAGGAAGAGGAAGAGGACTCTTATAAAGATCGTATTGATTATTATCAAAGAAATACAGGATTAAATGAGGCTGTTCAAACAGGCACAGGTCAACTAAACGGTATTCCCGTAGCAATTGGAGTTATGGATTTTCAGTTTATGGGAGGTAGTATGGGATCTGTAGTAGGTGAGAAAATCACCCGTTTGATCGAATATGCTACCAATCCATTTTTACCTCTTATTATCGTGTGTGCTTCCGGAGGGGCACGTATGCAAGAAGGAAGTTTGAGCTTGATGCAAATGGCTAAAATATCTTCGGCTTTACATGATTATCAAATAAATAAAAAGTTATTCTATATATCGATCCTTACATCTCCTACTACTGGTGGGGTGACAGCTAGCTTTGGTATGTTGGGGGATATCGTTATTGCCGAACCCGATGCCTACATTGCATTTGCGGGTAAAAGAGTAATTGAACAAACATTGAATACGACAGTACCTGAAGGTTCACAAGTGTCTGAATCTTTATTCGATAAGGGCTTATTCGATTTCATCCTACCACGTAAATTTTTAAAGTTAACTCTGAGTGAATTACTTCAGCTCCATGGTTTTCGTCCATTAAATGACATAGATGAATCAAAGTAAAAATCCAAAGAGTGAATTTTTCGTTGGTAACATAAGATTTAACTGCAGAAAGAATCGTGTGGATAATTTTTTTACAGATATTCATGATTACTAATCAGGAACCCCCCCCTATCCTATCTATAAAAAAAATGAATTCTTTCTTCCGCGAAATTAGGCAAGAGGAAGAAAAAGGATTTCATCTTCTTTTCTATTTCTATAATTTTATTTATATATAATTTTTAAGAATATAATAAATTTTCATTTTTAAAATAAAAAAATGAAAAAAAAATTTGAAATTATCAGAATCAGACAAGAATCCAATTTTAAAGACAACAACAAGGTAATAAGATAATAAAAAATAAGTAAGAATAATAAAAAAAGTATATTATCATCACAGTTAGAAATAGAAAGATAAATAAGTTGACTTATTTAGTTCGACATTCCTTGTACTTTGTGTACTTTTGATTATTTTTATCATATATTTATTATATTATTATATATTGTATATCTTATATATTCAGTACTTATTATATATATATACTCACTTAGATATACTTAGTATAATTCTATATGAATTCTAGTGATTATAAAATCTTTTTATAACAATATAAAAAATAACAGGTACAAATATTAAATCGAGGTACCCATTCTATGACAACTCTGAGCAACTTACCCTCTATTTTTGTCCCTTTAGTGGGCCTAGTATTTCCGGCAATTGCAATGGCTTCCTTATTTCTTCATGTTCAAAAAAACAAGATTTTTTAGATACGCACAGTAGAGACAAATCTCATCTATTTTTTTAGATCTATAAGCAATTCAATGAATTACTCATAAAGGTTTCCAAAGGTTTCCATCAGAATGGTGTTAGTTGATGAGAGTTATTTCGGAAACAAAAAGTTGATGAGAATTACTTCGGAAACAAAAAAAAAAGTCAAATTCATTTTGGTTATTCTCCCAATTCCAATAAAATACAACTGGGTCTAGTATGGGTTGGCGATCAGAACGTATATGGATAGAACGTATAACGGGGTCTCGAAAAATAAGTAATTTCTGCTGGGCCTTTATTCTTTTTTTAGGTTCATTAGGTTTCTTATTAGTTGGAATTTCCAGTTATCTTGGTAAGAATTTGATATCTTTATTTCCGTCTCATCAAATTCTTTTTTTTCCACAAGGGATCGTGATGTCTTTCTATGGAATCGCGGGTCTCTTTATTAGCTCCTACTTGTGGTGTACAATTTCGTGGAATATAGGTAGTGGTTATGATCGATTCGATAGAAAAGAGGGAATAGTGTGTATTTTTCGTTGGGGATTTCCTGGAAAAAATCGTCGTATTTTTCTCCGATTCCTTATGAAAGACATTCAGTCCATCAGAATAGAAGTTAAAGAGGGTATTTATACTCGTCGTGTCCTTTATATGGACACCAGAGGACAGGGGGCCATTCCCTTGACTCGTACTGATGAGAATTTGACCCCACGAGAAATTGAACAAAAAGCAGCGGAATTGGCCTATTTCTTGCGCGTACCAATTGAAGTATTTTGAAAAAAAAAAATGAACTGAAGGATAAAAAAAATAGGAATGCTTTCTTAAAAAAAAGGGGGGAATAGATTTATAGGTTCTATGACTTATAATAGTAATAGATAATCGAACTTATGCTTAACAGAAATATTATTATCATATAAAGTTGACGAATGAGGTGAAGGTGAGTTCATTAAAGACGACGAAAAATGGCAAAAAAGAAAGCATTTATTCCCCTTCTATATCTTACATCTATAGTCTTTTTGCCCTGGTGGATCTCTTTCTCATTTAAAAAAAGTCTAGAATCTTGGGTTACTAATTGGTGGAATACTGGGCAATCCGAAATTTTCTTGAATATCATTCAAGAAAAGAGTATTCTAAAAAAATTCATAGAATTAGAGGAACTATTCCTCTTGGATGAAATGATAAAGGAATATCCGGAAACACGTCTACAAAACCTTCGTATCGGAATCTACAAAGAAAGGATCCAATTGATCAAGACGCACAATGAGGGTCGTATCCATACGATTTTGCACTTCTCCACAAATATAATCTGTTTCGTTATTCTAAGTGGTTATTCTATTCTAGGTAATCAAGAACTTATTATTCTTAACTCTTGGGTTCAAGAATTCCTATATAACTTAAGCGACACAATAAAAGCTTTTTCTATTCTTTTATTAACTGATTTATGTATAGGATTCCATTCGCCCCATGGTTGGGAACTAATGATCGGTTCTGTCTATAAAGATTTTGGATTTGCTCATAATCATCAAATCATATCTGGTCTTGTTTCCACTTTTCCAGTCATTCTAGATACAATTTTTAAATATTTGATTTTCCGTTATTTAAATCGTGTATCTCCGTCACTTGTAGTGATTTATCATTCAATGAATGACTGAAAAAAATGATCCACTTATAATGTTTGTTACTTTGTACATAAGCTAAACATTCAAAATTGTATTTATTCTTTTCTTTTTGTTTCTACTCAGCCAGGGGATTCTTCCTATATTCCAATAAAATGATTTCAGTAAATAGCAGAATCATCGATAGGGAACTATATTAGCAACCTACCTTAATTTTATTGTAGAAATTTTCAGAATCAATGATTGGACCATGCAAACTAGAAATGCCTTTTCTTGGATAAAGGAAGAGATTATTCGATCCATTTCCGTATCGCTCATGATATATATAATAACTCGAGCACCCATTTCAAATGCATATCCTATTTTTGCACAGCAGAGTTATGAAAATCCGCGAGAAGCAACCGGCCGGATTGTATGTGCCAATTGCCACTTAGCTAATAAGCCTGTGGATATCGAGGTTCCACAAGCGGTACTTCCTGATACTGTATTTGAAGCAGTTGTTCGAATTCCTTATGATATGCAAGTGAAACAAGTTCTTGCTAATGGTAAAAAGGGGGCTTTGAATGTGGGGGCTGTTCTTATTTTACCAGAGGGTTTTGAATTGGCTCCCCCCGATCGTATTTCGCCTGAGATTAAAGAAAAGATAGGCAATCTTTCTTTTCAAAACTATCGCCCCGCTAAAAAAAATATTCTTGTAGTAGGCCCCGTTCCTGGTCAGAAATATAGTGAAATCGCCTTTCCTATTCTTTCCCCCAATCCCGCTACTAAGAGAGATGTTCACTTCTTAAAATATCCCATATACGTAGGCGGGAACAGGGGAAGGGGTCAGATTTATCCCGACGGGAGCAAGAGTAATAATAATGTTTATAATGCTACAGCCGCAGGTATAATAAGAAAAATAATACGAAAAGAAAAAGGGGGATACGAAATCACTATAGTGGATTCGTCGGATGGACGCGAAGTGATTGATATTATACCTCCAGGACCCGAACTTCTTGTTTCAGAGGGGGAATCCATCAAACTTGATCAACCATTAACGAGTAATCCTAATGTGGGTGGATTTGGTCAGGGGGATGCAGAAATAGTACTTCAAGATCCGTTACGTGTCCAAGGTCTCTTGTTCTTCTTGGCATCTGTTATTTTGGCACAAATCTTTTTGGTTCTTAAAAAGAAACAGTTTGAAAAAGTTCAATTGTCCGAAATGAATTTTTAAGGTACGCGGATTTATAAACATATTAAGTACGTAAGAAGAACTAAATATGTATTGATAATTATGTAATTCTGTATAATTCAAAAATTATGAAAAGCTCTTTTTCTACCATATTTATAGAATAACTTCTACCGCAATACTAGTCAGTCATAGTGGGTATATTGTAAATAAGACTATTTGACTTTACCTATTCTTTCTTTTTTTTCTCAACCCCAATAAATTGGACAAATAAAATTATGTCACTGTTTTCAGATTTGAATGTCATAGAATATATATATGGTTTTCTATTTTAATAGAAGAAAATTCGACTAGATATTAAACATAAGAAAACGTAGAATATAAAGCACAGTATAAATAGAAATGGGGTAAAGTTAAAGTAAAAAGGGATTCTAGGAGCGATTATTTTATTTGTCTTCCTAGAGCCCTTCTTCCTTGTGTCGAAATAAATATGAAAAATAGAATAATGTTTTTTGATCCCGTTCATCAAAGAATCCTATTCTTAGTTTCTATTTTTTTCCGAGTTTTTATTAGAACCTTTTTTATGACATAGAATATTTTTTTTATTGCACATACCATATAATATAAGAAGTAGACG